AATTTCTTATACAATTTCTCTTGTAATTTCTTCTTTTTGGTCTCATAAAATAGAAAAGATAAAAGAATTATGTACATATGAAATCTAACATATAAAAGAATAAATATTTATAGGTAATGTTCGGGAAGAAGGGGACATCTTTTTCCGTTTTAGGGACAGGAAGATCTCATCTATCGGATCATTGTATATATCCATTTTAGTTATGGATTCCACGTACAAATCAAAATCAAAGTGATCTTTAACTACATATGCATCTGATCATATACGTATTACAATAAAAAAAAAAACTAAGGAGGATTTTCAATGCGAGATATAAAAACATATCTCTCCGTGGCACCTGTGCTAACTACTCTATGGTTCGGGTCTTTAGCAGGTCTATTGATAGAGATCAATCGTTTATTCCCGGATGCATTGGCATTCCCTTTTTTCTCATTCTAGTTATTGACGTGGGAAGAAATAAAGAAGATTAGAGATAGAATAAATTCTCTGTGACTAGTTCCTCCCCCTTTCACTTTCGTTGTTCAGGAAGAAAAGGTAAAGAATAAGAGTTGATTCAACCTTGGCTAAACTAGGGTTCAGGATAGAATGAATAGGGGGAGAGTAGAAATAGAAAAGTGGATCCAGGGCAGGCTATTCGAGATCATACAAGATACTTAAATAAAATACTGGGATTAGGAATAATAATTGATAGTTAGAAATCATTTTATTACTTATTATTTTTTTACTCTATTGATTGCAACGAAATCTTTCATATCATGAATTTCATTTCCAGTTAGCAACTTCTAGTTATTTTTCGTTCCCGTCTTCTTCTTCGGTTCGTATCAAAAATAGAAGAGTTGAGTGACTTCAAAATCCAAAGGGGGTTCATGGCCGCGGGGAAAGATGTCAGAGTAAGAGTTATTTTGGAGTGTACCAGTTGTGCCCAAAACGGTGCCAATAAGAAATCACCAGGCGTTTCCAGATATATTACTGAAAAGAATCGACACAATACGCCCGGCAGATTGGAATTGAGAAAATTCTGTCCCTATTGTTACAAGCATACAATTCATGGGGAGATAAAAAAATAGATTGAATAGGACACCATTCCAAGCAACGGGAAGGAATTACATATATATGAACAAATCAAATCCTATTTTTGGCGGATCCGAATGAATGGAGAAATAAAATAGGCTTTTAGAGAGAAGGAATAAACCATGGATAAATCTAAGCGAGCTTTTCATAAATCCAAGCGATCTTTTCGTAGGCGTTTGCCCCCAATTGGATCGGGGGATCGAATTGATTATAGAAACATGAGTTTAATTAGTCGATTTATTAGTGAACAAGGAAAAATATTATCTAGACGAGTCAATAGATTGACCTTGAAACAACAACGATTGATTACTATTGCTATAAAACAAGCTCGTATTTTATCTTCGTTACCTTTTCTTAATAATGAGAAACAGTTTGAGAGAACCGAGTCGACCCCTAGAACTACAGGTACTAGAGCCAGAAAAAAATAGGCCTACTCCTCAATTGAATCAGAATGAAAATCGGAACTGAGATTGATGCTCTGTTCGAAAAAGCCGGAGATTCAGATTTGATTGTTGCGTCGTAAGAAAAAAAAAAAAAAACAAGAATAGGGGAAGAAATCTTTCTTTATTGAAACGCGTTCGTTCATTCCTACTACTTATCATATAAATTTCGACTCTACCTTCCCGGAGGTCATTCTCCGGGGAACTCCGTTTAAATCATTCCGACGAATTCCTGCCAATCTCCTTAGTTGCCGATCTGATCTCATTGGAAATCATGTAAAGACAATTCCTATTTGCTATAGCTAGTTGTGCAGGTATTTTACGATTAAGAAGCAACTGCCCCTTGTACAGATCATGTATTAATCGACTATAGGATCCCCCATTCTCACGAGTTACTGCATTTATCCGAGTGATCCACAAACGACGAAAATCTCTCTTTTGCCTGCCTCTATCCCGATGAGCGGAAACCAAAGCTCTCATTTTCTGTTGAGTAGTAGTTCGAGTAAGTCTCGAATGGGCCCCCCGAAAGGTTGATGCAAATAAAAAAATTTTTGTTCGACGTCTCCGAGCTATATATCCGCGTCTCACTCTGGTCATTAAATATGTAATATAATTTCACTTTGATGAATAACTAATTGATTTCTTTTCTTTGAGTCATTCTTTTCCTCTCTCCTAGTCTATTAATAACAAAACAGATTTTTCCGATGTATAAAATACAAATTCCAATGGCTTTTGCTACTATGACCTTCCCAACCACGATTTGCTATTTCTTCCGGGCATTTCATCTCGAAATAAGAAATTGTACCGGTACTAGATACTAGGTATAAAATAAATAGTGGGTTCCATCGTTTCTATGGTTACTTCTTAAACGGTGAGGCCCTTTCTATACACCGGAGCCCCTTCCCTTATTGATTTAATCAATAATGTTATTGTGAACTTGTACAGTTCACACTGTTTTGCTCTACCCATCGATTATTCAGATAATAGGTCTTTTCACAATGAGATCTATCCATACAGTAACGGCATTTAATTAGGAAGGTTGGCTAGGTAGCTGACCTTGTTAGTCCGTTCTTGCAAGAGTAGGAGCATAATATTTCTGCTTTTTGAATACTATTTCCCCCCGCTTAATGGATAACCATTTGCTACCAATGAGGAATTGCTTCTCATCTCAAATTGAGGCGATTGGATTTGCACCAATGGAAACCATAAATTCCATACACAATAGAGGTATATGATAGATCTTTTTTTGTTAGATAGTGAGTGGAGTTCTTCCATTCTATCCTATTCTTTGGTACTGGTCATTGATACTGGAAAATTTTTGTATTTTGTCCAGCCCATGATCTGAACAGAACGAGTCGCACATACACCCTAGTACAAGTTCCTCTACGCTGAGGACATCCTCGAAGAGCGGGGGATTTCGTGACATTTCTGATTGGCTGTCTTGTGTTTCTAATAAGTTGTTTAATAGTTGGCATTCTGAATCGTATACAGAATCGTCTGGTTTAGATCGATCTTAACCGGATGATTCTAAATGACTTCCGTTTAATATTTGACTTTGCCCCGCGGAAGAAGATAAAATCTCGAATCACGGTTGATTCGAATTATGGTTCGAAATGGAATCACTGATTTACGCGAAATCTCCGGTGGTATTTTTGATCGCTACAAGATCCACAACGCCATGAGCTTGGGCTTCTTTTGCTGACATAAAAACATCCCTTTCCATGTCTTCGGATACAACCCATAAGGGGTTGCCGGTTCTTTGTGCATAAACCCTTGCGAGGGTTTCGCGGAGTTTCAGTAGCTCCTCCGCTTCCAAGAGAACGTCTCCAGTTTGCGCCTGATAAAAAGAAGTAGCAGGTTGGTGGATCATAACCCTGATGATATAACATAATGAACGGTTCCTCTATCTCGTATGATCGGGCGAAAGGGAAGGGATAAATAAAAAAAAAAAAAAAGAGAGAAGAAAAAAAGATAGAATTGAACAACCGTACAGGCATCTTTTGTGCATTGCATACGGCTCTGCAATGGAATTTACCCTTCCCCTTCCCTTCCATCGAAGAAAGAGAAAACTAGAATCTATCAGACCCAGAGCGTTGGATGATCCATTTACCACCCTTCCCCTCGGAGGAGTCAAAAATACTATGATGGTTCCGTTGCTTTCTATATTTATCTCTTCTGTAATTCAGCAATCCCAAAGTTTCTTTCTGATCCGATCAAATAAGCAAAAAAAAAAAAAGGGGGTTTGTGACGCTGAAACGGACCCCCGATACATAAGAGCAAACCGGAAATAACCATTGTTTCATACTACTATCTCGATACATAATTTCATTTATGAAAAAGCAAGAAGGGTTTGCTTATATCGAACTAGAAGTGCCATGCTATTATTACTTAATATTCCATATGGCGAAGGCATAGTCTTCTTTTTTCTCTCAAATCAAAAATCATTGGCGCCAAGCGTGAGGGAATGCTAGACGTTTGGTAAATTCTCCTCCAACCAGGATGAGAGATCCCATTGAGGCGGCTAATCCCATGCATATTGTATGTATGTCTGGTGGCACAAATTGCATAGTATCATAAACAGCTAGTCCTGATATTACCCATCCACCGGGGGAGTTTATAAACAGATAGAGATCCTTGGTAGCATCTTCTATACTGAGATATACCATGAGACTAACAATCTGGTTCGAGATCTCGCTATCAAGCTCTTGGCCTAAAAAAAGTAATCTTTCTCGATGAAGTCGGTTGATTAGGACAAAATTGTATTCCTTAGGAACCGTATACGCACCTTTCGATGCATACGGTTCAATAAATTGCGAAAAACAAAAGAATCAATGTGTTGATTCCAGCCCTTCCAGCCCTATTTATTTTCTTTTTTCGTAGCAGGTTTTTTCCTGAGGAAGGGTTTTGTTTTTTCTTCCATTTTCCAAGAAACATGAGTTTTTGTTCGCCCCCCCTATAAAAAAAAGAATTCACTGAACTTATTGAACTACCCTCTCATTGATATATTGTTTCATCGAGATCCAAACCACGATGTCATTTTCTTGTTCCTGAATGGGCCTCTTCAATTCTTTTAGGTTTATGCTCTACTCCGGATAAAGATCCGCCCGAATTCTATTTGCACATATAGGACAAATGATCCCAGTAACCGCTTCTTTACGACTTTTTTTTTGCAATCCCTTTCATGCCTTCCGCCCAATTTCGATGTATTTATCGTATTACTTCATTGATTGGCAGTTTGAGATCACTCATATGGTATAAATAGGAATCGTTTATGATACAAGTGGTAATCATACATATATTACCAATTTGGTATTTTCTGAACGGAGCCTGGATACTTCAGTTTCTTGGTCCAAGCCAACCATAGATTATTCTAATTGATAATATTTATATTTATCCCCAAAATGGAATTTATTGATCTAATTGCACTTCACGCTCCGAATTATTGATAGTTCAATCAATCTTTCTTGGACGAAAGAGAGGATATCTCGATGGGGGGAGAGAACGGGGAAATTCCATATGACCCAATATGTCTGACAAGTCGCACTATACGTCAATCCAAACTGCATCTGCCTCTCCAGGACTCCGAAAAGGTACTTTTGGAACACCAATGGGCATTAAATTCAAGAAAAATAAGTACTATACTTCACTTTGATGCGGAGACGTAACAATGGTTTTATTGTCTTGATGATATTGCCGTTTATTGGATTTGATCCATAGATTGGAAGATTCATGGAGGAAGGCGCAATGAATAAATGAAAATTATGACGAAGCATTCGCTCACAAAAAATGGGCCAATTCCCCCATTGCGTATTGGTACTTATCGGGTATAGAATAGATCTGCTTCTCTTTGTTTTGTTCCTACGAACGGAATCATTCCATTATTACTATTACCAACGGAAGGGAATAAATATTAACCCTTGCTCCGAGATAATCCACTGAAAAGGTGAGGGCCATAGCATAGTCTTTTCCAATGCGATAAAGTTACATAGTGTCTATTTTTCTTTGATGAAGGGGTAGTTCCATGGGTTTGCCTTGGTATCGTGTTCATACCGTCGTATTGAATGATCCTGGTCGGTTGCTTTCTGTCCATATAATGCATACAGCTCTAGTTTCTGGTTGGGCCGGTTCGATGGCTCTATACGAATTAGCAGTTTTTGATCCCTCTGATCCCGTTCTTGATCCAATGTGGAGACAAGGTATGTTCGTTATACCCTTCATGACTCGTTTAGGAATAACCAATTCATGGGGTGGATGGAGTATCACAGGAGGAACTATAACGAATCCGGGTATTTGGAGTTACGAGGGTGTGGCCGGGGCACATATTGTGTTTTCTGGCCTGTGCTTCTTGGCAGCTATCTGGCATTGGGTGTATTGGGACCTAGAAATATTCTGTGATGAACGTACGGGAAAACCCTCTTTGGATTTGCCCAAGATCTTTGGAATTCATTTATTTCTCTCAGGGGTGGCTTGCTTTGGGTTTGGCGCATTTCATGTAACAGGCTTGTATGGTCCTGGAATATGGGTGTCTGATCCTTATGGACTAACCGGAAAAGTGCAATCTGTAAATCCAGCGTGGGGCGCGGAGGGTTTTGATCCTTTTGTTCCGGGAGGAATAGCTTCTCATCATATTGCAGCGGGGACTTTGGGTATATTAGCAGGTCTATTCCATCTTAGTGTCCGCCCACCCCAACGTCTATACAAAGGATTACGTATGGGCAATATTGAAACTGTACTTTCCAGTAGTATAGCTGCTGTGTTTTTTGCAGCTTTCGTTGTTGCTGGAACTATGTGGTACGGTTCAGCAACGACTCCGATCGAATTATTTGGTCCCACTCGTTATCAGTGGGATCAGGGATACTTCCAGCAAGAAATATATCGAAGAGTTGGTACCGGGCTAGTCGAAAATCTGAGCTTATCAGAAGCTTGGTCTAAAATTCCCGATAAACTCGCTTTTTATGATTACATCGGTAATAATCCGGCGAAGGGAGGATTATTCAGAGCGGGCTCAATGGACAACGGAGATGGAATAGCTGTTGGATGGTTAGGACACCCCATCTTTCGAGATAAAGATGGGCATGAGCTTTTTGTACGCCGTATGCCCACTTTTTTTGAAACATTTCCAGTGGTTTTGGTAGATGGAGACGGAATTGTGAGAGCCGATGTTCCTTTTAGAAGGGCGGAATCGAAGTATAGTGTCGAACAAGTAGGTGTAACTGTTGAGTTCTATGGTGGCGAACTCAATGGAGTCAGTTATGGCGATCCGGCTACTGTGAAAAAATATGCTAGACGTGCCCAATTGGGTGAAATTTTTGAATTAGATCGTGCTACTTTGAAATCCGATGGTGTTTTTCGTAGCAGTCCGAGGGGTTGGTTCACTTTTGGACATGCCTCGTTTGCTTTGCTCTTCTTTTTCGGACACATTTGGCACGGCGCTAGAACCTTGTTCAGAGATGTTTTTGCCGGTATTGACCCAGATTTGGATGCTCAAGTGGAATTTGGAGCATTCCAAAAAATTGGAGATCCAACTACAAGGAGACAAGTAGTCTGATACAACATTGCTCTGGTATGTTTCGCCTCTATTTTATTTTCTTTTTGATTGGTATTGGTATAGGGTTAGGGTACCGGAAAAGTATTGATTTGAATCAACGCCTTTTCTTTGACTCTTGCCCCCCTTTTTTTTTCTGGGAAATGATCCCAAATGAACAGGTGTGGAAGCTATAATTGTAAACTAAACCACGATCGAATCTATGGAAGCATTGGTTTATACATTCCTCTTAGTCTCGACTCTAGGGATAATTTTTTTCGCCATCTTTTTTCGCGAACCGCCTAAGGTTCCGAATAAAAAGATGAAATGATTTTTCATTATCTCAATTGAAACAATGAACCTCCCACATTGGGAGGTTCATTGTTTCAACTAGTCCCCGTGTTCCTCGAATGGATCTCTTAGTTGTTGAGAGGGTTGCCCAAAAGCGGTATATAAGGCGTACCCAGTAAAGCTTACAAGTGAACCAGATATGGAGATGGCGACTAGAGTTGCTGTTTCCATTATTAGGTAATTTCAAGACCACGATGGATCTACGATAAGATCGTTTATTTACAATGGAATGGTATACAAAGTCAACAGATCTCACAACCAATGCAATAGGATTTATGGCTACACAAACCATTGAGGGGAGTTCCAGCGGATCTGGGCCAAGACGAACGATTGTAGGGGATTTATTAAAACCATTGAATTCAGAATATGGTAAAGTAGCTCCTGGATGGGGAACTACCCCCTTTATGGGTGTTGCAATGGCTCTATTTGCGATATTCCTATCTATTATTTTGGAGATTTATAATTCTTCCGTTTTACTGGATGGAATTTCAGTGAGTTAGGTCCAGAAGAACCAGGAAGTCCGGCGCTTTTCAATAAAAAAAGAATCACTTAGGATTCGCCTTTCTAGGTTTTTCTGGTAGTTCGACCGTGGAATTATTTTGTTTCGGTATTTCCGGAATATGAGTGTGTGACTTGTGATAAGTGATCCTATTGATAGTACAGAGAGCGGGCCTGTCATCTCGATAGAGATGGTTCTACCTCGTCGGATATTCATTCGAGTATCTGGAGCACGGACTCTATGGAATAGAATAGATTAAGAAATATTTGAACTATGATTCATACCTACTATTCAGACCTCGCGACCGGACTCCAAAAAATTTTCAAAGAGGTATTTCATAAATCGAACAATTTTTCTTCCTTCAGAATCATGCTTATTTTGACCGAAGAACAAATCTTTCTCTGGATTTTTAGTCATTACACCTTTTCATTAAATAAGTGATGATCAAACGGTTTTTACTCAGAGAACCTTTGGTTTTGCTTGGGGCTTTGTTGAATCATCGTGGTTCTAGTATGAATCTGAGGTTTCAACCAATTTATAGGGTCTCAACAAGAGAATTCCTATCCATTCAATAGTTAATCTGCATTACGCACAAACAAAAACAAGAAATAGGGTAAGAGAACATTCAAGAGGCCTGTAACGATCGACATAAAGATGAATGCGCCAACTTGATATTGTGGCATTATCATCACAAAGAAGAGATTCCGGCTTTTGGTTCGTTCGTATCTTCAGGGAAGATTGAATCGAGTGGCTAAAAAGTTTCAAACCAAACTTTCTATTACATATCTGTTGGAATCAGTATTTGGGTGTTTCCGCTTGAGCCGTACGAGATGAAATTCTCATATACGATTCTCAGAGGGGGAGTATCCTTGGTTTACCTATCTCAATAAAGTATATGATTGGTTCGAGGAGCGTCTCGAGATTCAGGCGATTGCAGATGATATAACTAGTAAATATGTTCCTCCTCATGTCAACATATTTCATTGTCTAGGAGGGATCACACTTACTTGTTTTTTAGTACAAGTAGCTACGGGTTTTGCTATGACTTTTTACTATCGTCCGACCGTTACAGAGGCTTTTGCCTCTGTTCAATACATAATGACTGAAGCCAACTTTGGTTGGTTAATCCGATCAGTTCATCGATGGTCAGCAAGTATGATGGTCCTAATGATGATCCTGCACGTATTTCGCGTTTATCTTACAGGTGGGTTTAAGAAACCTCGCGAGTTGACTTGGGTTACGGGTGTGGTTCTGGCTGTATTGACTGCATCTTTTGGCGTAACTGGTTATTCCTTACCTCGGGACCAAATTGGTTATTGGGCAGTGAAAATCGTGACCGGCGTACCTGAGGCTATCCCTGTCATAGGATCGCCTTTGGTAGAGTTATTACGTGGAAGTGCTAGTGTGGGTCAATCCACTTTGACCCGTTTTTATAGTTTACACACTTTTGTATTACCTCTTCTTACTGCCGTATTTATGTCAATGCACTTTCCAATGATACGTAAACAAGGTATTTCAGGTCCTTTATAGAATAGATCATATATCATTTCGGGTAGGAACAATAGTATTTCATTGCTACAAATATGGATTATTGAAAAGAATAAGACATGTTATTTGGATATTTCCCTTCAACTCCGAAGTATTTTTTATTTGATACGAATAGTTGAAGTGAATTCTCGGAAGAGAGATGGATTATGGGAGTGTGTGACTTGAACTATTGATTGGGCCATGCAGATATATAATTTTATCCGCCACATTGGAATTCACACCCAAATGTGTCTCTGTTCCAACCACCACGTAAGTACCCCCAGGATAGGCTGGTTCGCTTGAGGAGAATCTTTTCTATGATCAGACCCGAATCATGTCTCGTGCACGAGCAGGCTCCGTAAGATCCAGTAGAATAAGTGATGTGGCATGATCCAGATTATGTTCTATCTATTCCACTTACTTATAGCTTAGCTTATAGTATGGAAATGCATTCATTTCCTCTGCATTGATCCCGATCTATGATACTATCGGAGTGAAACAGGGGATCTAAGGAAGAACAGAGGCTAGACTGTATTAGTAACAAGTAAATCCTTTGTATGTAAGAAGACCCGAGATATTGGGGGGATA